AAGAAAGTTTTTAGGTCAAAAATGAATATTTGTGAACAATGTGGATATCATTTGAAAATGAGTAGTTCAGATAGAATCGAACTTTCGGTTGATTCGGGCACTTGGGATCCTATGGACGAAGACATGGTCTCTATTGACCCCATTGAATTTCACTCGGAAGAGGAACCTTATAGAGATCGTCTCGATTCATATCAAAGAAAGACAGGTTTAACTGAGGCTGTTCAAACAGGCATAGGTCAACTAAATGGGATTTCCATAGCAATTGGGGTTATGGATTTCCAGTTCATGGGAGGTAGTATGGGATCCGTAGTAGGCGAGAAAATCACCCGGTTGATCGAATATGCTACTAATAGATCTCTACCTGTTATTATAGTGTGTGCTTCTGGAGGAGCACGCATGCAAGAAGGAAGTTTGAGCTTGATGCAAATGGCTAAAATATCTTCCGCTTTATATGATTATCAATTCAATAAAAAGTTATTCTATGTATCAATCCTTACATCTCCTACAACCGGTGGAGTAACGGCCAGTTTTGGTATGTTGGGAGATATCATTATTGCTGAACCCAATGCTTACATTGCATTTGCGGGTAAAAGAGTAATTGAACAAACATTGAATAAGACAGTACCCGACGGTTCACAAGCGGCTGAGTATTCATTCCATAAGGGCTTATTTGATCCAATCGTACCACGTAATCCTTTAAAAGGTGTTCTGAGTGAATTATTTCAGCTACACGGTTTCTTTCCCTTGAATCAAAATTCAAGTAGAGCGCTAGGCTCAGGTATTTGTAGCGAACTTTAGTTCATCGGAATCAAAGTCAAAATAAGAAGAGTGGGGTTTTCTTTAGTAACATAAGTTCTATAGGAAGTTTCGGATAATTACTTTTTTTTTATCCATATTTTTTATCCTACCCCTATTCAGGATTAGTAATCAGCAACTCTCTATCAAGAGGAAAAGAGTGAATTCTTCCTTCCGCGGAAAGGAATTGGGAAAAAATTCAAAAGAATTTCATGTTCCCTTCTTTCATATTAATATATATCGTATTAATAATATATAAATAGACCGTATTAATCTATATATATTAATCTATATATATCAAATCTATTAAGGGAAGTGTTGTATATTTTTTTTATCTCCCGAGAACTTACATTTTGACTATGAATTCCTGTTGGATCGGATTCTAACGAATCCTTAGGAAACTCGTAAGAAACTCTTTATTAGAAGATAAGGGCGGTAGGACAAGAATAATAAAGCAGATTATCAGCCATATATTTCTTGTAGAAAGATAATATAGGGACACTTATTTAGCTCTACATTCCTTGCACTTATTATATATATATATACTTAATAATACTTATAATAGATATACTTATCATAACATAAGATATCTTTATAACAGGTACAAATATTAAATCGAGGTACCCATTCTATGACAGATCTCAATTTACCCTCTATTTTTGTGCCTTTAGTGGGCTTAGTGTTTCCTGCAATTGCAATGGCTTCTTTATCTCTTCATGTTCAAAAAAACAAGATTGTTTAGATCCGATAGGGAAAAATTTCATCAATTTATTTCAACACTTGGACTTGGATCATAGATATCTATTTAGTGGAATATGGTACGACATGTGGCTCCTTCCGAGCACAAATAAAAAAGTGGTTATGCATGCGGATACATGATATATGGATAAATCCATATGCATGTATATGTGGGGATAGCGGTTTTAAAATGGATCAGCAGATATCTGAAATAGAAAGTCAACGTATCTATATTATGTAGATATACATAGTGGTATCATATGAAGGGGATGTTATTATTTTATATCTAACCAATTCGATGAATTACTCCTAATAGTTCACATCATAATAGTGCTAGTTGATGAGAGTGACTTCGGGAGCAAAACAAAAAAAAAAAAAGTAAAATCAAATTCATTTGGCTTATTCCCTTCTCTCAATTCCAATAGGGTGCAACTGGATCTAGTATGAACTATCGATCAGAACGTATATGGGTAGAACTTATAACGGGGTCTCGAAAAACAAGTAATTTCTGCTGGGCCTGTATCCTTTTTTTAGGTTCACTAGGGTTCTTATTGGTTGGAACTTCCAGTTATCTTGGTAGGAATCTGATATCCTTATTCCCGTCTCAGCAAATAATTTTTTTTCCACAAGGAATCGTGATGTCTTTCTATGGGATCGGGGGTCTGTTCATTAGTTCCTATTTGTGGTGCACAATTTCGTGGAATGTAGGTAGTGGTTATGATAGATTCGATAGAAAAGAAGGAATAGTGTGTATTTTTCGTTGGGGATTTCCTGGAATAAATCGTCGCATCTTCCTTCGATTACTTATGAGAGATATCCAATCGATCAGAATAGAAGTTAAAGAGGGTCTTTATCCTCGACGTGTCCTTTATATGGAAATCAGAGGCCAGGGCGCCATTCCCTTGACTCGTACTGATGAGAATTTGACTCCACGAGAAATTGAACAAAAAGCTGCGGAATTGGCCTATTTCTTGCGCGTTCCAATTGAAGTATTTTGAAATGAACTGAAAGAATGAATGCTTTCTCAGTATGAGAGAAGGAACCCCCTTATTTAATATAACTGAAGTTTCTTCGGAACGTTCATTCGAGCAAAACATGTTAAATTCTATTTACCCCGTTCCGTTGGTAATCCTTCCGTGGCCATAGACCATAGAATAAAGCAGGCGGACGTATACGGAACAACCATAATAAGAAGCAATTTTGGTCGACCAAAACTATTTTTGATGCATATAGAACTCAATTCTACTAGTAACAAGTCTAATAAGTATGTATTCATCACACATATCAGAGCACTTCGGAATACAGTACATAATTTCTTCCCTTTTTAGGGCCAATACTTTGAATTGATACATTCGATACAGATGTATCATATCTCGTTAATTATCTTTCTTTTGTCAATCGATGTTTCTTTTTTGATCTTAGCTCTTTGATGACCAAACGCTTAGATTTTTCATAACTATCTCTCTCGTTTTGCCACCCATTTCGGATTTCATTATTAATATTCTTCAGAAATATCCCTTCAATTATTCCTGGGTTGAGGGTAGCCAGTGAGAAATATTTCGAAAAAAAAAAATAATTGAGGGGAGTTCTTTCGTCTAGAAATCCAAATAATATTCATTATGTCAAGTGGTTCTTTTGGGCATTCATCGAAAGAACAAATGAGGATATAATTGGTGCGAATTTGACCAACTGAGATATCTGGGAAAAATATTTGATTATTTCTTCATTCGAAACGGACCCTTATTCTATTTCTATATTCTTTTTAGATCCAAGGACTAAACAATTCAAAAAAAAAAAAGGAATAGATCCATAGGTTCCATACCTTGTTATAGAACTCATGCTTCATAGAAATATCGGATCAGATAGAGTCGGCGAATGAAGCGGGTTCATTAACAATTCACAGATTCAAAGTGTCAAAAAAGAAAGCATTGACTCCCCTCCCATATCTTGCATCTATAGTCTTTTTGCCCTGGTGGATCTCTCTCTCATTTAATAAAAGCCTGGAACCTTGGGTTACTAATTGGTGGAATACCGGACAATCCGAAACTTTTTTGAATGATATTCAAGAAAAGAACGTTCTAGAAAGATTTATAGAATTAGAACAACTATTCTTGTTGGATGAAATGATAAAAGAGTACCCGGAGACACAGATACAAAAGCTTCGTATAGGAATCCACAAAGAGACGATACAATTGGTCAAAATGCACAATGAAGATCATATCCACATCATTTTGCATTTCTCGACAAATATAATCTGTTTTGCTATTCTAAGTGGTTATTCTATTCTGGGTAATGAAGAACTTGTCATTCTGAATTCGTGGGTTCAGGAATTCCTCTATAGCTTAAGCGACACAATAAAGGCTTTTTCTATTCTTTTATTAACTGATTTATGTATCGGATTCCACTCACCCCGTGGTTGGGAAATAATGATTGGTTCGGTCTACAAAGATTTTGGATTTGCTCATAACGATCAAATTATATCTGGTCTTGTTTCCACTTTTCCAGTCATTCTAGATACAATTTTGAAATATTGGATCTTCCATTATTTAAATCGTGTATCTCCTTCACTTGTAGTGATTTATCATTCAATGAATGAATGAATGAAGAACTCATTTGATCTGCTGATATCAATCAAATCATGATGCTACTTCGTACATAAACAAACCATTTTGAAGCTTACTCACTCTTTATACTTCTACCCACCCAGGGATTCCTCCTATATTTCAGTACAATTATTCCAGTACAATGGCAGAATCGTGGATAGGGAACTATACTAGCTACCTACCTAATTTATTGTAGAAATTTCCGGGATCAATGATTGGACCATGCAAAATAGAAATACCTTTTCTTGGGTAAAGGAAGAGATGACTCGATTCATTTCCGTATTGATCATGATATATGTAATAACGCGGACATCTATTTCAAACGCATATCCCATTTTTGCGCAGCAGGGTTATGAAAATCCACGAGAAGCAACTGGGCGTATTGTATGTGCCAATTGCCATTTAGCTAATAAGCCCGTGGATATTGAGGTTCCACAAGCTGTGCTGCCTGATACTGTATTTGAAGCAGTTGTTCGAATCCCTTATGATATGCAACTGAAACAAGTTCTTGCTAATGGTAAAAAGGGGGCTTTGAATGTGGGGGCTGTCCTTATTTTACCCGAGGGATTCGAATTAGCTCCCCCCGATCGTATTTCTCCCGAGCTGAAAGAAAAGGTGGGCAATCTGTCTTTTCAGAGTTATCGCCCCACTAAAAGAAATATTCTTGTGGTGGGTCCTGTTCCTGGTCAGAAATATAGTGAAATCGTCTTTCCCATTCTTTCTCCGGACCCTTCTACTAAGAAAGACGTTCACTTCTTAAAATATCCCATATACGTAGGCGGGAACAGGGGAAGGGGTCAGATTTATCCCGATGGGAGCAAGAGTAACAATACAGTCTATAATGCTACAGCAGCAGGTATAGTA